TTCGGTCGTTGTGGTCGGACTCTATTATGGATTTCTGACCACATTCTCCATAGGGCCCTCTTATCTCTTCCTTCTCCGATCTCAGGTTATGGAAGAAGGAGAAGAAGGAACCGAGAAGAAGGTATCAGCAACAACTGGTTTTATTATGGGACAGCTCATGATGTTCATATCGATCTATTATACGCCTCTGCATCTAGCATTGGGTAGACCTCATACAATAACTGTCCTAGCTCTACCCTATCTTTTGTTTCATTTCTTCTGGAACAATCACAAACACTTTTTTGATTATGGATCTACTAGCAGAAATTCAATGCGTAATCTCAGCATTCAATGTGTATTCCTGAATAATCTCATTTTTCAATTATTCAACTATTTCATTTTACCAAGTTCAACGTTAGCCAGATTAGTCAACATTTATATGTTTCGATGCAACAACAAGATGTTATTTGTAACAAGTAGTTTTGTTGGTTGGTTAATTGGTCACATTTTATTCATGAAATGGGTTGGATTGGTATTAGTCTGGATACAGCAAAATCATTCTATTCGATCTAATAAGTACCTTGTGTCAGAATTGAGAAATTCTATGGCTCGAATCTTTAGTATTCTCTTCTTTATTACCTGTGTCTACTATTTAGGCAGAATGCCGTCACCTATTTTTACTAAAAAACTGAAAGAAACCACAGAAACGAAAGAAAGTGAGGAAGAAACAGAACAGGAAGAAGAGGGATTCACCGAAGAAGATCCTTCTCCTTCCCTTTTTTCGGAAGAAAAGGAGGATCCGGACAAAATCCAAATCGATGAAATGGAAAAAATCCGAGTGAATGGAAAGGACAAAACAAAGGATGAATTCCACTTGCACTTAAAAGAAGCATGCTATAAAAATAGCCCAACTTCGTTAGAAATACTTAAAGAAGAAAAGAAAAACTTCTTCTGGTTTGAAAAATCCCTTCTTTTTCTTCTTTTCGACTATAAACGTTGGAATCGTCCAACGCGATATATAAAAAACAATCGATTTGAAAATGCGGTAAGAAATGAAATGTCACAATATTTTTTTTATACATGTCAAAATGATGGAAAACAAAGAATTTCTTTTACATATCCACCCAGTTTATCAATTTTCTGGGAAATGATACAAAGAAAGATTTCTTTGGATACAACAGAAAAATTCTTATATGATGATGAACTATACAATAATTGGATTTCTACAAATGAACAAAAAAGAAACAGTTTAAGCAATGAATTAAATAATAGAATTACGGTTCTAGACAAAGACATTTTTTATATAGATGTACTCGATAAAAAAACAAGATTATGCTTAGAAAACAAAAATGATAAAACTAAAAGGGAATTTTTGAAAAAAATACATGATCCTTTATTAATGGGATCCTATCGTGTTTTAATAAAAAAAATGGTTTCACCCTTTATAAATATAAATGAAACTACAGTCAATAATTTAATTGATAAATTTTTTATAAATAAAATTCATAATGTTTTGCTTAATGATTCCAATTATCAAGAATTTGAACTTAAAAAACCAAAAATGAGTCAAGTTGATGGAGACTCAACATTCAATCAAAACCAAAATTTCTTATTTTTCGAACAAGAACAAATTAGTTCAGAAAATAAAGAAAGATTTTTCAATTTTTTAATTGATACAACCACAGCATATGCATTTACTCAACCAATTTCAAAAAGAATAAACGAAATAAGAAAAAAAGTTCCTCGTTGGTCACACAAATTAATTACCGATTCCGAACAATATGAAAGAGCACAGCAAAAAGACGTGGTGACGGATTATCAAATCCGCACAAGGAAATCGAAACGTGTAGTGATTTATACGACTAAACAAGATAATAACGATCCTAACACGGATATAAGTCACCCCGCAGACGAAGTGGCTTTGACACGGTATGCCCAACAATCTGATTTTCGTCGATATATAATCAAAGGTTCCATGCGTGCTCAAAGACGTAAAATTCTGATTTTGGAATTGTTTCAAGCAAAGGTACATTCGCCACTTTTTTTGAACCGAACAAAGGAAGCCTCTTTTTATTCTGTGTATGTTGTTACACTTATTAGACGATTTCAAAGGTATATGAGAAAAAAACCAGAAATTCAACTTTCTCAACAGGAAAAATTAAAGGAACAAGAAGTAAAGAAAGAAGAATTAGCGGAAAAAAAATTAGAAGAATTTGTATTAAAGCAAAGGGAAGAAAAAGCAAAACTAGAAGAAGATAAACGAATAAAAGTAGCCGAAACCTGGGATACCATCCCGTTTGCTCAAATACTAAGGGGTTTGATGTTAATGACTCAGTCCATTTTTAGAAAATATATTCTAATTCCTTTATTGATAATAGCAAAAAATATTGTTCGTCTACTATTATTCCAACGTGCTGAGTGGTCTGAAGATTTCGATGACTGGAGTAAAGAACGACATATTAAATGTACCTATAATGGTGTTCAATTATCAGAAACCGAATTTCCTAAAAACTGGTTAACAGATGGTATTCAGATAAAGATAGTATTTCCTTTCTATCTAAAACCTTGGCACACATCCCGAGATCTACTAAAAAAACAAAAACAAAATCAAACAGATGATTATTGTTTTTTAACAGTTTTGGGAACAGAAACTGACATTCTTTTTGGTCCTCCCCGAAAACACCCTTCTTTTTTTAACCGTATTTTTAAACAATTAGGAAAAAATATTCGAAAGTTTCCAAATGCAAGAAAAATTTGGATTATGAAAATCCTTCTATTTTTTAAAAAAATAAAAATAATGTTAAAGGGAAATCGAATTCTAGGATTTGGATTGAGCGAAGAATCTAGGGAAATAAAACAAGAAAAAGATTCGATAATTACTAATCATATGATTCATGAATCGTCCATTCAAACTCGATTCCTGAATCGGACAAATTCTTCAGTGCCAGAAAAAAAAATAAAAGATTTGGCTAATCGAACAAGGACAATCAAAAAAAAAATAGAAAAAATATCAAAAGACAATAGAAAATTAAATATTAATTCTAACAAAACCCATTATAGTACGAAACGATTTGAATCGTTTAAAAATATTGGTCAAATATTAAAAAGAGGAAATGTTCGATTAATCCGTAAAATAAATTATATTTTTAAATTTTTTAGCGAAAAGATATACGTCGATATATTTCTATCCATCATTAATATTCCCAGAATTAATACACAACTTTTTCTTGAATCAACAAAAAACTGGATTGATAAATCCATTTACACTAATGAAAATGAAAAAAATAATGAAAGGCTTGAGAAAACAAATAAAAAAAAAAATTCGTTTATTTCGAATATAAAAAAAGCATTTTTGCTGTTTTTTAGTAATGACGAGATTAATAAGAATTCGAATATTTTTTCTAATTTGGCTTTTTTGTCACAAGCCTACGTATTTTACAAATTATCTCAAACCCCGATTTTTGACTTATACAAGGTAAGATCTGTTCTTCAGTATCGCGGAATGTCGTTATTTCTTAAAAATGAAATAAAAGATTATTTTGAAACCCAAGGAATAACTCATTCCGAGCTAAAGACTAAAAAACTTCCGAATTCGGGAATGAATCAATGGAAAAACTGGTTAAAATTGCAAAGTAATTATCAATATGATTTATCCCAGATAAAAAGGTCTGAATTAGTACCACAAAAAGTGCGGAATAGAATAACTGAACATTTTGCCATTGAAAATACAAATAATATTGAAAACTTTTTATTCTTATTGCCAAATAAAAAATCAAATTTTAAAAAGAACTATAGATATGATGTTTTATCATATAAATTTCTTTATTATGAAGATAAAACCAATTCATATACATATAGTTATGGGAGCCCATTCCAAGTAAATAAGACCAATGAATTTTCTTCTATTTATAATTACAACCTAAATAAAGACAAATTCATTGACATGTGGTGGAATATCCCTATCACTAATTATTTAGGAATACAAAATATTATGGATATGGATATAGAGAAAAAGACCGATAGAAAATTTTTGGATTTGAAAATTCTTCATTTTTGTCTTCGAAAGAAAGTCGACATTGAGGCCTGGGTCGATATCAGTATTGGCAGGAATGAAAATACTAAAACTGAACTTAAGAATTATCAAATTGTTGATAAAATTGATAAGAAAGGTATTTTTTACACACCAATTTATCAAGAAATCAACCAACCCCATCAAAAAAAAAACGTTTTGGATTGGATGGGAATGAATGAAGAAATACTAAGTCGTCCCATATCAAATCTAGAATTTTGGTTTTTCTCCGAATTTCTCTTCTTTTATAATGCATATAAAATGAAACCTTGGTTTATACCAATAAATTTTCTTTTTTCAAATTCGAATGTAAGTGAAAATTTTAGTGAAAATAAAAACATCAATAGAAATAAAAAAACGAATCCCTTTATACCTTCAAATGAAAAAAAATATTTTGAATTAAAAAATAAGAATCAAGGCGAAAATGAATTTATAAGTAAAGAAACTCTTGGATCAGATGGTCAAGACAACTCTGAATCTGTTTTCTCAAATGGACAAAAAGATATTGAAGAAGATTATATAGGATCAGATCTGAAAAAGCCTAGAAAGAAAAAACAATCCAAGAGTGGTATAGAAACCGAAATGGATCTCTTACTGAAAAGGTATTGGCTTGTTCAACTGAGATGGGACAAAACCTTGGAGAAAAAACTGCTGAATAATATCAAAGTATATTGTTTCCTGCTTAAATTGATAAATCCAATAGAAATTGCTATCTCCGCTGTAGAAAAAAGAGAAATGAATTTAGATATACTACCACGTAACGAGGATTTCATTTGTAGAGAATTGGCGGAAAGGGGACTACTCATTATTGAACCGTTTCGTCTGTCTGTAAAAGACAACGGCCAATTTATTATGTATCAAACGATAGGTATTTCATTGGTGCATAAGAGTAAACACCAAAAAAATCAAAAACGATATAGTGAAAATGTTGATAAAAGCATTTTCGGTGAACGAGACAAAAACCTTTTTGACTTGCTTGCTCCTGAAAATATTTTATCTCCTAGGCGTCGAAGAGAATTGCGAATTCTAATTTGTTTAAATTCAAAGAATAATAATAAAGGTATGAATACAAACCCAACATTTTATAATGGAACTCAGGTAAAAAATTGTAGTCCATTTTTTGATGAAAACAAAGATATTGATCGAGATAAAAATACACTTAGAAAATTAAAATTATTTCTTTGGCCAAATTATAGATTGGAAGATTTAGCTTGTATGAATCGTTATTGGTTTGATACTAATAACGGAAGTCGTTTTAGTATCTTACGAATCCATATGTATCCACAATTAAAAAAAAATTTATGATACATTTATCTTATAAATTCCCTATTATTTGATAGAGAAATAGATGTACACACGCCTTGTCATACATTCAAGTCTGATACATGAATACTAATTTCAATGAATTATCAATTGGATCTTGAAATGAATCAAGAGAATTTTATTTATTAAGTTTCTTTGATAAAATGTATCAATAAAATAAGGTTAAGATATTGTATATAACAGAGTAAAACAGATGGCATTATTATTACTGATCCGTAAAATTCCATATTTTGTAAAAATAAAAAAGGTAAGGAAGAGTAAGAATTTATGAAACAAAATTCATTCATATCTGTTATTTCGAATGAAAAAAAAGAAGAAAATAGGGGGTCTGTTGAATTTCAAGTATTGTGTTTTACCAATAAGATACGAAGACTTACTTCACATTTGGAATTGCACAAAAAAGATTATTCATCGCAAAGAGGTTTACGAAAAATTCTGGGAAAACGTCAACGACTACTGGCTTATTTGTCAAATAAAAACAGAATACGTTATAAAGAATTAATCAGCCAATTGAACATTCGAGAACTAAAAACACGTTAATTTGAAGAGTTGTTTTGAATTATTTGATTTATTAGATCTTGAATTGAATTTTGATGAACTTTTTTGTTTTCATCAATTCATGGAAAAATGAATTCGTGAAAAAATGAATCGGGGAAAAACCTATGACTGTACCAACTTCCAGAAAAGACCTCATGATAGTCAATATGGGCCCTCAACATCCATCAATGCATGGCGTTCTCCGACTCATCGTTACTTTAGACGGTGAAGATGTTATTGACTGTGAACCAATAGTGGGTTATTTACACAGAGGTATGGAAAAAATTGCGGAAAACCGAACAATTATACAATATTTGCCTTATGTAACACGTTGGGATTATTTAGCTACTATGTTCACAGAAGCAATAACTGTAAATGGACCCGAACAATTGGGAAATATTCAAGTCCCTAAAAGGGCTAGCTATATCAGAGTAATCATGTTGGAATTAAGTCGTATAGCTTCTCATTTGTTATGGCTCGGCCCCTTTATGGCAGATATTGGTGCGCAGACCCCCTTCTTCTATATTTTCAGAGAAAGAGAGTTGATATATGATTTATTCGAAGCTGCCACCGGTATGAGAATGATGCATAATTATTTTCGGATTGGAGGAGTAGCTGCCGATCTCCCTTATGGGTGGATAGATAAATGTTTAGATTTTTGTGATTATTTTTTAATAGGACTTACTGAATACCAACAACTTATTACGCGAAATCCTATTTTTTTAGAACGAGTTGAAAACATAGGCATTATTAGTGGAGAAGAAGCAATAAATTGGGGTTTATCAGGACCGATGTTACGAGCTTCCGGAATACAATGGGATCTTCGTAAAGTTGATCATTATGAGTGTTACGACGAATTTGATTGGGAAGTTCAATGGCAAAAAGAAGGAGACTCATTAGCTCGTTATTTAATCCGAATCAGTGAAATGGCAGAATCTATAAAAATTATTCAACAAGCGTTAGAAGGAATTCCGGGGGGTCCTTATGAAAATTTAGAAATTCGACGCTTTAATAAAACAAAATATCCTGAATGGAATGATTTTGAATATCGATTCATTAGTAAAAAACCATCTCCTGCTTTTGAATTGTCGAAACAAGAACTGTATGTAAGAGTAGAAGCCCCAAAAGGCGAATTAGGAATCTTTTTGATAGGAGATCAGAGTGTTTTTCCTTGGCGATGGAAAATTCGCCCGCCGGGTTTTATCAATTTGCAAATTCTTCCTCAGTTAGTTAAAAAAATGAAATTGGCTGATATTATGACGATACTAGGTAGCATAGATATCATTATGGGAGAAGTTGATCGTTGAAATGATAATTGATATAACAAAAGTACAAGCTATCAATTCTTTTTCCAGATTGGAATCCTTAAAAGAGGTTTATGGGACTATATGGCTGCTTTTCCCTATTTTGATTCTCGTATTGGGAATCACAATAGGTGTACTAGTAATTGTGTGGTTAGAAAGACAAATATCCGCGGGTATACAACAACGTATTGGACCTGAATATGCCGGTCCTTTGGGAATTCTTCAAGCTCTGGCGGACGGAACAAAACTACTTTTTAAAGAAAACCTTCTTCCGTCTAGAGGGGATACGTATTTGTTTAGTATTGGACCCTCTATAGCAGTTATATCAATTCTACTAAGTTATTCAGTAATTCCTTTTGGTTCTCGACTTGTTCTAGCCGATTTAAGTATTGGTGTTTTTTTATGGATTGCCATTTCAAGTATTGCTCCAATTGGACTTCTTATGTCAGGATATGGATCAAATAATAAATATTCCTTTTTAGGTGGTCTACGGGCAGCTGCTCAATCAATTAGTTATGAAATACCATTAACTCTATGTGTGTTAGCAATATCTCTACGTGTGATTCGTTGAAACATAGGTCTACCTTTGCCTCATTTCTTTTTATTTTTGGTTTCTAAGAATAAAAATGAAATGGATTGAATAGTATCTTCCTTTTTGTTAGTTACTGATCGGGTTGATAAAGTAAACCAGATAGTTAGATGAGTGAAAGAAAACAGCTTTAAAATTTGCAGTAAAAAGTTGAATCTCATTGCCTATGTACAAGGGTTAAACAAAAATAAACATAAGCAGTCAAGGCTGTTTCCCCCAAGATTGGTTATCCTGACTTGAAGCGGGTTGAAACGAATTATGGAGTTTTTACTTTCTTTTTTTTTCTCTGTATAAAAATAGATGATATGAATTACCATAGAGGTTGAATAAACATGAGTGGATGGTTAGGAACACCAAAGTACACAAAGGATTTGTAATAGAGATTGTGTAACTTATCCGACGAGATATTTTTACATAAAAGAAATACTAATTGAGGCTTTAAATTTGTAGAAATGATCAAGTAGTACTCCCACAAATTCCGATCCAGAGTATGCTCCTATCCACTGATTAAGTGAATAACTATCAGGAACGAAGTAATCTTTTACTTTTTTATTTTAAGACTAAAAAAAATCCAGGAAATAAGAGGTCGAAAAAAAAGATAATATGAATATAAAAATATATAACTGGAATTATAAAAAAAATATTTTTCCAATATCCATATTCAAGCATTAAGTTATTACTAATAAAAAAAATGGAAATTCTTCAAAGTTAGTTTAAAGTAAAGGATGAGATCAATTCCGAAGCATTTGTTAGAGCATAGCAGACAGAATTTCATTGGTCTAATTCAGGATTTTTCGATTGATTAAAAATTTACTTCTTCTACAAGCATATGAAGATTTAAAGAATATCAATCAGTCCTTAGATTTATTTATGGCTCTTGAGGAGCCGTATGAGGTGAAAATCTCATGTACGGTTCTGTAATAGCGATGACAAGAGTGATTTTCTCATCGACTATGATTATCTAACAGTTTAAGTACAGTTGATATAGTTGAGGCACAATCAAAATATGGGTTTTTGGGATGGAATTTGTGGCGGCAACCTATAGGCTTTATTGTTTTTATAATTTCTTCTCTAGCTGAATGCGAGAGATTGCCTTTTGATTTACCAGAAGCAGAAGAAGAATTAGTAGCAGGTTATCAAACCGAATATTCCGGTATTAAATTTGGTTTATTTTATGTTGCGTCTTATCTAAATCTACTAATCTCTTCTTTATTTGTAACCGTTCTTTATTTGGGTGGTTGGAATCTTTCTATTCCACACATAGTCATTTCTGGCTTTTTTGAAATAAATAAAATAGATGTAGTTTTTGGAACGACAATTAGTATTTTCATTACATTAGCTAAAACTTTTTTGTTCTTGTTCATTCCTATCGCAACAAGATGGACTTTACCTAGACTGAGAATGGACCAATTATTAAATCTTGGATGGAAATTTCTTTTACCTATTTCTTTAGGTAATCTATTATTAACAACTTCTTCCCAACTCCTTTCATTATAAATTCTCAAAAGAAAGAATATTTTATATTCACTCTAACTTAATTCACAACTTGTCCCAAACAAGAGAAAGAAACAAAATCTTATTTTTTTTATTGATATTTACTATATGTTCCCTATGGTAACTGGGTTCATCAATTATGGTCAACAAACAATACGTGCGGCAAGGTACATTGGTCAAGGTTTTATGATTACTTTATCCCACGCTAACCGTTTACCCGTAACTATTCAATATCCGTATGAAAAATTGATCACATCAGAGCGTTTTCGTGGTCGAATTCATTTTGAATTTGATAAATGCATTGCTTGTGAAGTATGTGTTCGTGCATGTCCGATAGATTTACCCGTTGTTGATTGGAAATTGGAAACGGATCTTCGAAAGAAACGGTTGCTTAATTATAGCATTGATTTCGGAATTTGTATTTTTTGTGGTAATTGTGTTGAGTATTGTCCAACAAATTGTTTATCAATGACTGAAGAATATGAGCTTTCGACTTATGATCGTCACGAATTAAATTATAATCAAATTGCTCTGGGCCGTTTACCAATATCAATAACTGATGATTACACAATTCGACCAATTTTGAATTCACCTCAACCAAAAGAGAAATTCCGTGATTGAGGAGCAATTCTCAATAACTTTACTTTACTCACATCAAGTGATACGCATTAGGATTTAAAATAAAAAATGCATAAACTTTTTTTTCCTGTTCAAGTCAATAAAATCATGAAACATTCCGATTTTTTTATTTCTTATTTTACATATAATGGATTTACCTGGACCAATACATGATTTTCTTTTAGTTTTTCTGGGGTCGGGCCTTATATTAGGTAGTCTAGGCGTAGTATTATTTACCAATACAATTTTTTCTGCTTTTTCGTTAGGATTAGTTCTTGTTTGTATATCTTTATTCTATATTCTAGCAAATTCCCATTTTGTAGCTTCTGCACAACTCCTTATTTATGTGGGAGCTATAAATATATTAATAATATTTGCTGTAATGTTCATGAATGGTCCGGAATATGACACAGATTTCCGTCTGTGGACTGTGGGGGACGGGATTACCTTATTGGTTTGTGCAAGTCTTTTTGTTTCATTAACTATTACTATTCTAAATACGTCCTGGTATGGGATTATTTGGACTACAAAATCAAATCAGATTCTAGAACAAGATTTGATAAGCGCTAGTCAACAAATAGGAATTCATTTATCAACCGATTTTTTTCTTCCATTTGAACTCATTTCAATAATTCTTTTAGTTGCTTTAATAGGTGCAATTGCCGTGGCTCGTCAATAATAATTCATTTGATTTTTTAAAATAGCAATCAAAAAAAATTATATTTTATCATATTCATTATTCATTTTCATTCTAGTCAATCAAATTGGTTTAATTCAATTTATTATTCTATTATCATATAATTTTTTTGTTCTTCATTTTTTTTTGTATTATAACTTATTATATTCTAGTTAATCAAATGGGTTTAATTGTTGTTCATATTCAAATGAATAGAGATTGATAAGGAGTTGGTCAATGATACTCGAACATGTACTTGTTTTGAGTGCTTTTTTATTTTCGATCGGCATTTATGGATTAGTCACGAGTCGAAATTTGGTTCGGGCTCTGATGTGTCTTGAACTTATATTGAATGCAGTTAATTTAAATTTTGTAACATTTTCGGATTTTTTTGATAGTCGCCAATTAAAAGGAAATATTTTCTCAATTTTTGTTATAGCTATTGCAGCCGCTGAAGCAGCTATTGGCCCGGCTATTGTTTCTTCAATTTATCGTAACAGAAAATCAATTCGTATCAATCAATCGAATTTATTGAATAAATAAATAGTATTTATTTTTTAATTTTTTTAGTCTAAAATTTTATTCTAGAAATTGAAATTTGAATAATCATTAGTTCAAATTAAATTCCTAGATATCACACTTTAAGATATACTTTCACAAATGTAAGAAATCAAAGTATTTTGGACCTCTTTTACATTTATCTATTTTATATTTAGTTTCTAATATTCTAATAAGTCGCCGACCCAATCCAGAATTAGATTGAACTTCTGGGAAATCATCGATTCGTCTGGTAATTTATTCATCTGGTATTTTAATATGTATTTCATTTACTTTACTAGAACTAGAACTAGATCGAAAATTAATGAAGTTAAAAAAAGTATAGATCCAATGTCACATTCAGTTAAGATTTATGATACATGTATAGGATGTACTCAATGTGTCCGAGCTTGCCCCACAGATGTATTAGAAATGATACCTTGGGATGGATGTAAGGCTAAACAAATAGCTTCTGCTCCACGAACAGAGGATTGTGTTGGTTGTAAGAGATGTGAATCTGCTTGTCCAACAGATTTTTTAAGCGTTCGAGTTTATTTATGGCATGAAACAACTCGCAGTATGGGTCTAGCTTATTGATACGTTTCAGAAAATTCCATTTGAATCCATTTATTCTATAATTGGATTTTTTTTACCGACAAAAACCCGTACCCAAAAAGATATCTTTTTGGGTACGGGTTTTTTTGGCCCAAGTGTATCTTGTCTTTACTATGAATTATTTTCCCTGGTTAACAACAATTGTAGTTTTACCCATATTTGCAGGTTCTTTAATTTTCTTATTTCCTCATAGAGGAAATAAGGTTATCCGCTGGTATACTATATGTATATCTATTTTAGAGCTCCTTCTAACAACTTATGCGTTTTGTTATCATTTCCAACCGGACGATCCATTAATCCAACTGTCAGAAGATTATAAATGGATCCAATTTTTTGATTTCCATTGGAGATTAGGAATTGACGGACTTTCGATAGGACCCATTTTACTGACGGGATTCATCACCACTTTAGCTACTCTAGCGGCTTGGCCGGTTACTCGAGATTCTCGATTATTCCATTTCCTAATGTTAGCAATGTATAGTGGTCAAATAGGATCATTTGCGTCCCGAGACCTTTTACTTTTTTTCATAATGTGGGAATTAGAATTAATTCCTGTTTATCTACTTTTAGCCATGTGGGGAGGAAAAAAACGTCTCTACTCTGCTACGAAATTTATTTTGTATACTGCAGGGGGTTCCATTTTTCTATTACTGGGAGTTCTGGGTATTGGTTTATATGGTTCCAATGAACCGACATTAAATTTGGAAACATTAATTAATCAATCGTATCCTGTAGCATTAGAAATAATATTCTATATTGGATTTTTTATTGCTTTTGCTGTCAAATTGCCGCTTATACCTTTACATACATGGTTACCAGATACCCACGGAGAAGCACATTACAGTACTTGTATGCTTCTAGCTGGAATCTTATTAAAAATGGGAGCATATGGATTGATTCGGATCAATATGGAATTATTACCTCACGCTCATTCTATATTTTCTCCTTGGTTGATAATAATAGGCACAATACAAATAATCTATGCAGCTTCAACATCTCCCGGGCAACGTAATTTAAAAAAAAGAATAGCCTATTCCTCTGTATCTCACATGGGTTTCATAATTATAGGAATTAGTTCTATAACTGATACGGGGCTTAATGGGGCCATTTTACAAATAATTTCTCATGGATTTATTGGTGCTGCACTTTTTTTCTTAGCGGGAACTAGTTACGATAGAATACGTCTTGTTTATCTCGACGAAATGGGTGGAATAGCGATTCCAATGCCAAAAATATTCACACTCTTTAGTAGCTTTTCAATGGCATCCCTTGCACTACCGGGAATGAGTGGTTTCATTGCAGAATTAATAGTATTTTTTGGAATACTTACCAGCCAAAAATATCTATTAATGCCTAAAATACTAATTATTTTTGGAATGGCAATTGGAATGATATTAACTCCTATTTATTTATTATCTATGTTACGTCAAATGTTCTATGGATATAAATTATTTAACAGTACAAACTCTTACTTTTTTGATGCTGGGCCGCGAGAGTTGTTTGTTTCGACTTCTATCTTTCTGCCAGTACTAGGTATTGGAGTTTACCCAGATTTCGTTCTCTCACTATCAGTTGAGAAAGTGGAAGCTATTGTATCGAATTTTTTTTATAGATAGATTTCTTTTCTTTCATTTGATTAAATCAAATGAAAAGGAAGTTTTCTTTACATAAAAAGAAACAAAACTGAATCGCAATTCGAATCAGGCATGTTTAACGTTTGTGAGAACCGTTTAAATCATGATTTAAACGGTTCTCACCTGCTTATAATTATAATAAACTTGCTTATGTCTTGTCCTATATTTGTATTTGTAAGGTCTTTTCTTCCATTTAATTAAGCGTTAATGGAAATGAACCATAACTATGTAGCCCTATTCCTAATAGATTGACACCAAAATAGCATATCCAAATTATAAGAAAACCTATAAACGCCACAATTGCAGAACTTGCACTCCGAAAATTTCTATTTGTTCGGATATGTAAATAAATTGCAAATACGGTCCAAGTGATAAATGCCCAAGTTTCTTTGGGGTCCCAATTCCAATACGATCCCCACGCCTCATTGGCCCATACTGCTCCTGAAAGAATACCCATAGTTAAAAAGATAAAGCCTAGACTAATAACACGATAACTCCAATGATCCAGCTGTTCAATCAATTGGGATCTGTAATAATTTCGAACATAAAAGGGCGAAGTGTTTTGGACACTATTGCTTTTTTCATTCATGTATTGAATCTCAGCGAAGAAAAATGACTTATTTAATACATATTTTCGTTTATCAAAAAGCCTTATTATATATTTTTGAAATGTAATCGTTAGAAGTGTTACTGATAATAATGATCCACATAAAAGAGCTGCATAACCTAATACCATCATACTTACATGCATCATTAACCATTGAGATTGGAGAGCGGGTACTAATATTGCGGATTGATGCATTTCCGTTAAAAAGCCCGACGTAGCAAATCCTTGAGTCAAAATAGCACTTGGCGCAGTTATTGCACTTAACGAATTTTTCTCTTTTTTTAAAAAATATGGAATCAAATGAATAAGGTAGAAACTCCAGGAAAGGAAGATTAATGATTCATATAGATCACTTAATGGTAAATGTTTCCAATAAACCCAACGAGTAATTAATAATCCTGTTAGACAGAAAAAAGTAACTATCATGCCGTTTTCGAATGAATTATATAGTCCTACTTTTTCATTGATTAATAAAGTGATCAAATGGAGTATAATTACAACGGAAACCGTTGAAAAGGAAATATGAGTTAAAATATGCTCTAAAGTGGAAAAAATCATAATATAAAATAAAAAAAAAAAAAATGCATTTTCATTATTTATTATAGGTTATAGGACTGTTGAAATTTTTTAAGAATTTCAACAATGTCATGCCGCCACTCGGACTCGAACCGAGATGCTCGCGCACTGCTTCCTAAGAGCAGCGTGTCTACCGATTTCACCATAGCGGCTTGTTTGAAATCATAATAACCCATTTTTTTTTATTCGTCGAGATTAATTCAATATACTATTTTATTTTTTGAACCATTTCAATTAAATAAAAATGACTACAAAAGTATTTGCAAACCAAAATTGAAATGGTTCATATTCATGATAATAATAACTTTTTTCGTTATTTTTTTTGTATTTTAAATCAATTTTAAATTTATAGTACTCTTTTAATTTGTCAACGGACTTTTGTATAGTTTATGTTTTCTTGAAATAAAACCTTGTAACTAGAAGATTCTTCTTTTCAGCCCAGGATAGACCTCAATAAAGGTCTTTCTCACTTTCTTTTTTTTTTTTTGATAAAAAAAAAGAATTTTTTAGCTGATTTCAAAACTAACAAATAACAAATACATAGATTATTTCACTACATAAAAAAATCGAATATTTTGGATCCAAAATTCAACACGGCATCGAAAGGATTTTTTCTTTAAATAGATAGTTTTTTATCCAAAATAAACAAATTGGTAGAATTTTTACGGTTTAAGTATTGAACCGGATATAGCATATAAAAAAATCCGGATCTCTATTGAAACGTTTTTAAAAAAAAAAAAAAAATTCTTTCCACATATATATAATATTCAAGTAAAACTAAAATATAGTTTTAAATTTAAAGGGCTTTTTATTTATTTTCAACGGGGGAATATAGAGAATATAGCAACGTCAAGAAATAATGCTTCCGGAAGTTAAAGTTGAACCACTTTCTATTTGTCTTTTTTTACAAAATAGCAAAATAGATAGAAAAAACTAAGAAAAGTTTTTTTATTGTATTGTGACAAAATAAATATATATAAATATATTAAAGGGTTGATGAAGGGTTGATGGGGAAAAAAATCCCCATCTTATATCTTATAAATAACAAAAATAGACTCAAAAAAAAAGGTGATGAAATATTCTCTATATATAGTTTTTATATAGTTTTTCAAACAAAAAGTACTATTTTATGGTCGGCTTAAGAGTTGTTATTTTCCATATCATAAACAAAAAGTCCCAATTTTATATAGTTCGAAATATTTAGTAAATCCAAACTTATTTAAAATTGAAATCGGTTCTTTTCGATATTTTTGATTCTAAATAAAAAAGGAAATTATTCCGAATTTGGTATACCTTTTTTCTTTGAGTCGCTGTGGATTTGGATTATTCCAAGGTTTGATTACTTATTTTTCTTACAAAAAAACTTTTGGAATTCCCAGTAGCAAGAGATTTTGCTAAAGAAAAGGCTTTTAACGCTGCCCAATGCCCTTTTTTTTTCCAAAGATTTTTACGAATACGCTTTTTGTAAATCGAAGTACGTTTTTTTGGAACTGCCATTTCAATTTTAATTGATTATTCAGTGTTAGATTTGGATGTGAAAGACATCTAGTGTTCAAACGAATCTTTGTTTTCTATTAATTATCTATGTATTTAGATTCTAGACGATACCCTCTATTGTTCAATTTGTTAAAATGGAAAAACATAATATAACTCTAAACTAGAAATATATTTTCTATATTTTTCTTCTATTTCTTTTTGCTGTGTTACATTCAATTTCCATGTATGTAGTAAATCACATTGAAAACTTTAATAACCCAACCTTTAAATTAGATTTAAATTGAAAAACTTAAATTCATTTTTGAAAATATATCGAATTTTTGATTTTCAAATTGAAATGATCTCAATAAATGAATTTGTTTAAAAGATCCAAGATTTTAGGCATTTTTTTATTCTATGTTATAGAAACTAGAAAGTAAAGTTAAAGTAACCGATATAAAAAATCGATAACTAAAAAAATAGAAGTTTTTCTCTGTTTTTGTTTGGAATAGAAGACAATCAAATCATTTTGCATAAAATAAGGTATTAATTGTGAATAACCTACAAAATAAATTAATAAAAATATTTCATTTTTTTTATCATTATTGACTTTATTAGATCTTTAGTAGATTTTAAGATTTTTTTTAGCCTTTAATTATGAAATTCTGAATATATTTTCGAAATAACTTAAATCGAAATGAAAGTGGAATTTGTTTTATCTTCTTATGCAATATTTTGCATTTATTCTTACGTATTCACTTTTATTAACAAATACATTATTTGAATTTGACCAATTATAATTTCGTGGTTTGAATATTAAAAAAATACTTAACATCAATATTAATATTTGATATCGACTTGAAAAAAACAAAAAAAAATTCTATTTCGATTTAAGTTATTAGATATCTTAATTTTTTTATTGATTTCTTTCAAAAGAGGCAAGAGCCTATGAATCGTAAACAAAAAAATAAATATTAATTAAATAAAAAAAAAATAAAATATAAAAATTTTCTATTCTATTATGGAACATCTATACCAATATGCATGGATCATACCCTTACTTCCACTTCCAGTTCCTTTGTTAATAGGAGCTGGGCTTTTCTTTTTTCCGATAGCAACAAAAAATCTTCGACGGATATGGGCTTTTTCGAGTATTTCGTTGTTAAGTATAGTTATGGTTTTTTCGCTGAATCTGTCTATTCAGCAAATAAATAGTAATTTTATTTACCAATATGTCTGGTCTTGGACCATTAATAACGATTTTTCTTTAGAATTTGGCTACTTGCTCGATCCACTTACTTCTATTATGTCAATGTTAATTACTACTGTTGCAATTCTGGTTCTTATTTATAGTGATAATTATATGTCTCATGATCAGGGATATTTGCGATTTTTTGCGTATATGAGTTTTTTCAATACGTCGATGTTGGGTTTAGTTACTAGTTCAAATTTGATACAAATTTATATTTTTTGGGAATTAGTTGGAATGTGTTCATATCTATTAATAGGTTTTTGGTTCACAAGGCCTATTGCCGCAAATGCTTGTCAAAAAGCGTTTGTGACTAATCGTGTCGGAGATTTTGGTTTATTATTAGGAATTTTAGGTCTTTATTGGATAACAGGTAGTTTCGAGTTTCGGGATTTGTTTGAAATATTCAATAACTTAATTAATGCTAATCAGGTCAATTCCTTATTTTGTATTTTATGTGCTTTCTTATTATTTGCTGGTGCAGTTGCTAAATCTGCCCAATTTCCCCTTCATGTATGGTTACCCGATGCTATGGAGGGACCTACCCCTATTTCAGCTCTTATACATGCTGCTACCATGGTAGCAGCGGGAATTTTTCTAGTCGCTAGACTGCTTCCTCTTTTCATAGTTATACCTTACATAATGTATGGAATATCTATTATAGGTATAATAACAGTACTTTTAGGCGCAACTTTAGCTCTTGCTCAAAAAGACATTAAGCGAAGTTTAGCTTATTCTACAATGTCTCAATTGGGTTATATGATGTTAGCTCTAGGTATGGGTTCTTATCGAGCGGCTTTATTTCATTTGATTACTCATGCTTATTCAAAAGCATTATTGTTTTTAGGGTCCGGATCTATTATTCATTCAATGGAAACTATTGTTGGATATTCTCCGGATAAAAGTCAGAATATGGTTCTTATGGGGGGGTTAACAAAACATGTGCCAATTACAAAAAATGCTTTTTTAATAGGTACACTTTCTCTTTGTGGTATTCCACCGCTTGCTTGTTTTTGGTCCAAAGATGAAATTCTTAGTGATAGTTTGATCTATTCGCCAATTTTTGCAATAATATCTTATTTCACAGCTGGATTAACCGCATTTTATATGTTTCGAATCTATTTACTTACGTTTGAAGGCCATTTAAACCTTTTTTTAAAAAATTACAGTGGAAAAAAAAGTAGTTCGTTTTATTCAATATCTTTATGGGGTAAAAAAGAATTAAAAAGGATTAATCCAAAATTTCCTTTATTAACCTTATTAACACTGAATAATAAAGAAAAGACTCATTTCTTTTCGAAAAAACCAGCTCAAATTGATAGAAATTTCCGAAAAATGATGCGACCTTTTCTTACTATTACTGATTTTGCCAATAAGAATATTTCTTTATATCCTCATGAATCGGACAATACTATGTTATTTCCTCTGATTGTATTGATTCTGTTTACTTTTTTTATTGGATTCATAGGAATTCCATTTAATGGAATGGATTTGGATATATTAACTAAATGGTTAAATCCATCTATAAATCTTTTACATTCCAATTCGAATGAGTCCGTAGATTGGTATGATTTTGGGATAAATGCAACTTTTTCGGTGAGTATAGCCTATTTAGGAATATTTATAGCCTTCTTTTTGTATAAACCCACTTATTCATCGTTAAAAAGTTTTGACTTAATCAATTCATTTGATAAAAAAGGTCAAAAGAGAGTTTTTGGGGACAAAGTATTAAATATAATATATAATTGGTCTGCTAACCGCGGTTATATAGATGCTTTTTATGAAATATTCTTAATTAAGGGTGTAAGAGCTTTAGCTGAACTAATTTCTTCTTTTGATAGACGAATAATTGATGGGATTCCGAATGGTTTTGGTGTTACAAGTTTTTTTGTAGGGGAGGGTATCAAGTATATAGGAGGGGGTCGAATCTCCTCGTATCTTTTTTGGTATTTATTCTATGTATCCATTTTTTTCTTAATTTACTATTTTGTTTTCTAAGCATAATCTTGTTTTTTTATCGAGTACATCTATATAAAAAATGTCTTTGTCTAGAACCGTAATTCTATTATTTAATTCATTGCTTAAACTGTTTCTTTTTTGTTCATTTGTAGAAATCCAATTATTGTATAGTTCATCATCATATAAGAATTTTTCTGTTGTATCCAAAGAAATCTTTCTTTGTATCATTTCCCAGAAAATTGATAAACTGGGTGGATATGTAAAAGAAATTCTTTGTTTTCCATCATTTTGACATGTATAAAAAAAATATTGTGACATTTCATTTCTTACCGCATTTTCAAATCGATTGTTTTTTATATATCGCGTTGGACGATTCCAACGTTTATAGTCGAAAAGAAGAAAAAGAAGGGATTTTTCAAACCAGAAGAAGTTTTTCTTTTCTTCTTTAAGTATTTCTAACGAAGTTGGGCTATTTTTATAGCATGCTTCTTTTAAGTGCAAGTGGAATTCATCCTTTGTTTTGTCCTTTCCATTCACTCGGATTTTTTCCATTTCATCGATTTGGATTTTGTCCGGATCCTCCTTTTCTTCCGAAAAAAGGGAAGGAGAAGGATCTTCTTCGGTGAATCCCTCTTCTTCCTGTTCTGTTTCTTCCTCACTTTCTTTCGTTTCTGTGGTTTCTTTCAGTTTTTTAGTAAAAATAGGTGACGGCATTCTGCCTAAATAGTAGACACAGGTAATAAAGAAGAGAATACTAA